GCATTCTTACGTGAACCAATACGTCTATTTCTACGTGAACCAATTTTTGGTATAGGTTTTGCCATATTTTATCATCTCATAAATATAAGTCAGAGATATATGGATATATCCATTTCATGTCAAAACGGATCCTTATTTTTTTTTTACTTATTTATTTGTACATCTGTACATCGGTTACTTTTGATTTCGAGAGTCTTTTTTGCTTTAGAAAGATTATCCTTGTCTTTGTTTATGTCTCGGGTTGGAACAAATTACTATAATTCGTCCCCGCCTACGGATCAATCGACATTTTTCACAAATTTTACGAACAGAGGCCCTTATTTTCATATTTGTCATTCCTTTTCTTAATTCCGAATCTATTTATTGGAAGAAAATAAGTTTCTTGAAATTTTTAACTTCGAATTGTATCCCCACGAAAGAATGTTGAAATTGAAAAAACCACCGAATCATTCGAGTCTTTGCTTTGGAGTCTATAAACTATACGTCCTTTGGTTGAAATAAGGACTTACCTCAATTTTTATTCTATTTCTTGGTAGTATACGTATAAAACAACGTCGAATCCTTTCCGAAACAAAAACCAGAATCATATTTTCATTATCTCAAATCTAAACGAACCCCAAAGATACATACCATTGGTAAGTTGTTCAGTAATTAAACCCTCATGAATCTTTTTTTGTTGTTTCCTTACAGGTAAAACCGCTTTGAAGTATCAACTAATGACTAATGTAAGAGGGGTAATATTATAAAGTTGTCCTTTCTCTTTTTTCACAAATATGAAAGTTCTGCGTATAACGTATAACTCGTCTATCAGAAAGATTACCATATATAACACAAAATTTCTCCGCCGATTCCTTCTATTCGAGCCTTTCGGTCTGTCATTATACCTCGAGAAGTGGAAAGAATTACAATCCCCATTCCGCCTAAAATTCTAGGAATTTTTTGATAGTTAGAATATATTCGTAAACCGGGTCGACTGATCCGTTTTAAATTTAAAATAGTTCTATACGGTCCTTTTCTATTTCTTCTATGTCGTAGTGTTAAAACCAAAAAATATTTATTGCTTTCCTGATGTTTTCTCACGTTTTCAATAAAACCTTCTTGTAAAAGGATTTTAACAATATTTTCAGTGATGTTAGTAGATGGTATTCGAACTGTTCTTGTTTTATTCATGTCAGCATTTCGTATAGCGGTTATTATGTCAGCAATAGTGTCTTTACTCATGATAAACTAATATTTTTGTTGCCCCCGAATTTTGATATAATCAACATGCTCTTTTTTTTTATTTATCTTTATTTCTGAATTATTAAAGGTATATACGTGATATATAAACAATCCACTAATTAATCGGTTTCATTCAAATACTATAACTATATTACGGCCTTCCCTTATAATACTTCGGGTGCTAATGAAACTATTTTAGTGAAATTTAACTGTCTTAATTCCCGGGCGATCGCGCCAAAAATTCGGGTTCCTTTAGGATTTCCTTCTTGATCAATAACAACTGCAGCATTGTCATCATATCGTATTATCATACCGTTGTCGCGTTTGAGTTCTTTACAAGTACGTACAATTACAGCTCGTATTACTTCTGATCTTTCTAGAGGTGTATTTGGTACGGCTTCCTTGATTACAGCAACAATAACGTCACCAATATGAGCATATCGTCGATTACTAGCTCCTATGATTCGAATACACATCAATTCTCGGGCTCCGCTGTTATCCGCTACATTCAAATAGGTTTGAGGTTGAATCATATCATTTTTTTATCGATTTTTTTTGTTTTCAATGCAAGGGTTTAAATAAAAAAAGAAATATTATTTGTTCAAAACAAAAAAAACCTGCAATTTTTTTTTATTTTTTCATACAAAAGACTCCTTTCCTTTGTTTCTACATCCCTATCCCGAAAGAATGAATTGAGTTCGTATAGGCATTTTGGATGCCGCTATTGAAATTGCCCTTCTGGCTATATTTTCTGCTACTCCGCTCATTTCATAAAGTATTCTACCGGGTTTAACAACAGCTACCCAATATTCGGGAGATCCTTTCCCCGAACCCATACGTGTTTCTGTAGGTCTTACTGTAACGGGTTTGTCTGGAAATATGCGTACCCATATTTTTCCACCGCGGCGTGCGTTTCGTGTCATTGCTCGCCGCCCTGCTTCTATTTGTCTAGATGTGATCCAAGCGGGTTCAAGCGCTTGAAGAGCATATCTACCGAAGCAAATACGATTGCCTCGATAAGATATTCCTTTCATTCTTCCTCTATGTTGTTTACGGAATCTGGTTCTTTTGGGGTTATAGTTGATGGTTGTTTATCAATTCCATCCATCTCTACTACAGAACTGGACATGAGAGTTTCTTCTCATCCAGCTCCTCGCGAATTAAACAATTAAAAAATAATATACACGGTGAATAATATACGGAATCGTGGTATTCTTTTAAATTTTATCTAATCTATTATAAACTATATCTATTATAAATTAGAAATTTTTTGTGTTTTAATATATAATTAAACACGTCTTCTATTTATAGATAATGTCGTTTTGATATAACGTTATAATGAATCTTTATTTTGCCTTTGTATTATCATATCGAATCGACTAAAATTTAGAAATAAAAAAAAATTCGCGGGCGAATATTTACTCTTTCAACATTCAATTGTAAGATTAGTCTATGACATGACCTCTCAGAATAAATGAATAGGTTTCTGGTTCGTTCCGCCATCCTACCCAATGAATCATTAGGATTCGTTTTCAATAGAATCTTATGCATTCACAGGTTCTGTCGTCCCCACCACTTCTCGATTAATGGTTAGGTCTGAATTCTACAACGGAGCCCTTAATTAAAATTAAATTTATTAATGAAATTTTTTCTTGAGTCAACCTTCTCAGTCTTTATTGGCTCAGGGCTCTTGATTTTTTCTTCTATGCACTGATTTGTCTAATTATGGATCAATCAGTATTGATGCTTTATTACATTCCCTTTATATGAGATGACTCATAGACCTTACATATTGGAATTATATATCATTGATATTTCTTTTCCTATCTTTCTCTCACCCTTCCATTTATCTGTATACTTTTATTGCTTTACAACTCATAATCAGATTGGTTTTTCTTTTGTGTTTATGCAAAAAAGATTTCAGTTGCTACAATGATATGACTCATATATCATATCTTGACTGGTTCCTTATATCCAGATAATGCGAAGCGATGAGTTGGTTATTAGTTCTATAGTTATCAGTTCGTACTACGGGCCGGTCGATTTTGTTGAATCCTATAATCCTAAAAAAACCAACGAGTCACACACTAAGCATAGCAATTATACCAAACGATTAATCGAATTTTTATTCAACCTTATAGAATTGTTCATTTTTTTTATTTAACAGAAAAGGAATGAAAGAGTTTGCCGTTTTTGTTTTATCACCAGATAGAACTAAATACAAGTAAAGTAAGTTCTTATTATTCCTCGTCTACAAATATCCAAATTTTGATGCCTAATACCCCATAGATAGTTCGAACTGCGTAGGCACAATAATCAATTTTAGCTCGAATGGTTTGTAGAGGAACCCTACCTTCTCTGATCCATTCAACACGTGCAATTTCTTTTCCGTCGATACGCCCTGCAATTTGTACTTGAATTCCTTTTGTACCTGCCTGTTCAGTTAATTCAATAGCTTTTTTCATTGCTTTGCGAAATGAAACTCTATTCTTTAATTGTCCGGCTATAAATTCTGCAAGAATATTGGGGTGCCCATAAGGATTTGAAATTCTTGTAATAGCAATGTTAAGTTTTCGGTTTACACAATTGAGTTCTTTTTGTACATTCATCTGTAATTCTTCGATTCTTCGAGTCCTGTCTTCTATTAATAACTTGGGGAATCCCATATAGATTATGACCTGAATCAAATCGATTCTTTTTTGAATCTCTATACGTGCAATTCCCTCGACATTAGATGATATTTTCATATTCTTTTGTACATAATTTTTGATACAATCTCGTATTTTTTTATCTTCTTGTAGATCCTCTGAATAATTTTTTGGTTGTGCAAACCAAAGAGAATGATGACCTTGGGTTGCACCAAGTCTGAAACCAAGCGGATTTATTTTTTGTCCCATAATCCCCCACTACTATATATATCGTGAAACGTCATATCTGTTTGTATTTTTTTTTTATACATTCGGTTTTTTTTAAGCATAACATAATATAGCGTATTTGTATTTTTTATAATATAGAATATTATTCCTTTAAATATCCCTCAGCTCTAATTTATAGCTTTATTCCTCAGCTCTAATTTATAGCTTTTAGTTTTAGCTATTTCTTCTTCTTCATCTAAAGATATATCTTTCAATACAATAGTTATATGACAAGTGGATCTTTTTATTGGATAACTACGTCCTCGAGCTCGAGGCTTTAATTTTTTCACAGTCGTGCCCTCGTTGACTTCGGCTTTACTAATGATTAAACTTGTTTCGTTGAAACCCTTATTGTGAGTAGCATTTGCTGCTGCAGAATAAACCAATTTTAAAATGGCATAACATGCTCGATAAGGCATGAGTTCTAGTATCATAAGTGTTTCTTCATAGGATCGCCCACGTATTTGATCAATTACTCTTCTCGCTTTGTGAGCGGACATACATATATGTTGGCCTAAGGCATATACTTCTGTATATCGGTTCGCCTTTCTCTTCTTTATCATAAGGTTCACCTCTCATTAATGGACGACAAGCATTTATATTTTATTATTTTTTAATTAATTATTAACGACGAGATCTATTATCATTTTTCGCATGCCCTCGGAAATTTAGAGTAGGCGCAAATTCTCCCAATTTATGTCCTACCATACGATCCGTTATATAAATAGGCAAATGCTCCTTTCCATTATGGATAGCAATAGTATGCCCGATCATTGTAGGTATAATGGTAGACGCTCGGGACCAGGTTACTATTATTTCTTTTTCTGCTTTTGTGTTAAGTGTATTTATTTTTCTTAATAAATG